ATTTCAATAATGAAAGATGAAGACTAGTATAGCCTGTAGTAACATAGTAGTCCGACTATAGAAATAAATAAGTGGTATTGCTTATTATCATAATGAACAAATGTTCAACTTTCATACCTATAACTCATTATGAGGTTCGTTTCCCTTTTTTATTACAAATAAAAAGAAAGTCTCTATTCTCCAATGAAAAATAAAGACCAAGACTGGAGCTTCGTGAAAAAAGCCCTTTATCGGATTTGAACCGATGACTTACGCCTTACCATGGCGTTACTCTACCACTGAGTTAAAAGGGCCTATTTTCTTCAATTCATGAAGAGGCGACTAATCGTTATGATTCTACTGTGTGTACCTATATATATACACTATATGTACATATATATGTATATATATACGTGTATGTATAGGAGCTCGTTCAATAACAGGCAATTTGATTTAACTAGGAAGTTCTAGGGTCAAATGGTTATTTATACTTGATAAATATCAATGCACTGAATTGTTTCACTCCAAACCAAAAGGCTTTGCTTTCATTGACCCTTTAATTAGAAATTAGAGGGAGATTCACTTGATTGATACATGGACCAATCCGACATAGATCCAACAAATTTCATCGAATCATTCATCACACGGTTCGACTCGTACCCTGAAACAAATTCTTATCAAAAAAAAAAAAGAATATTTTCGATGACTTTTACTTGTTGATCCCTTCCCAGATTTACAAGTTCTACATCACCTTTTGAATCAATCAAAAAATTCTATCATTTCTGAATTTCCTGGCTTAGTGAGGCATATCTTATCTTAATGATGAGCGAATTAATGAGTGAAAATTGAAGAAATGAAATGGGGTTTGACCCCTTTTTCTGTCGGACAAAATACTCGCTGAGGGAGTCCTATATTTCGTCATATGTATACATATATACATATACATATATGTATATATATATATGGCGGTTCGTGAATGAACAATCAAAAATTCTATGGAATTGTGGAAGCACGACACGAAATATTCTATTGACAATTCCAAAAAACTGCTCATACTATGAATATAGTATGATGTTGATCGGGCAGGTATGCCCCTATCGTCTAGCGGTTCAGGACATCTCTCTTTCAAGGAGGCAGCGGGGATTCGACTTCCCCTGGGGGTAGGGTACTACGAGGGGAAGTTGATCATGGATTATCAATAATCCTAGAATTGATTCTTCCTGGGCCGATGCCCGAGCGGTTAATGGGGACGGACTGTAAATTCGTTGGCAATATGTCTACGCTGGTTCAAATCCAGCTCGGCCCAATAATTCACCGATCCGCGAGGATGATGATATAACCAATTTGCCCTCCAGAAATGCCCGATTTGATATAAGGGAATAAATATAAAAAGTCGATCTTTCTGCTATATCCCTATTTCTTTTCTTTGTTCATTTGTTCCCACACGTTATCAATCGATGGGGCAATAACCCCAGGATTACTAGTAATCCGTCTCACTCTCACTATAGTTCAGTTCATCTTCATATGAAGATAAGTATCTCAATCTCACTCGTGTTTCTGTTAAAACACGGCAATTCTAAATAGAAAATAGAAAGAAATTCTAAGAATATGTATGCTGTATAACTCATTTTCAGGGATTGTAGTTCAATCGGTCAGAGCACCGCCCTGTCAAGGCGGAAGCTGCGGGTTCGAGCCCCGTCAGTCCCGACCTAGAATCCGATGAATCCACCAATTCATCTTTCTATTTTCCATTTTCTGTGAAGGGGAGGGACAAGAGGCAGAATTTGATTCTAAGTGGTGGACCTTATTTCTTTCGTTTTTTGTTTCGCATTTCTCATCGGACAAATACGGTAATTTCAATTACTTCAACCAGTACCACTTGATGGGAGAGAGACGTATGTGGGTTGAGCGGGGGTATCACCATATTCAGGATTCCAAGAGAAACTATACTGGTCCGGCTTTTTCAATTACTCCTGATCACTCGAATGAAATAGAGTACCCATATGTTTTCTGGTAACACATACACAAACGAATTGTATTCGTTTATTGTATAATACAACATCAACTTCATTTTCATATAGTTATCTCGGCAGCGACAGAGTACTTTTCAGAGGAAACCTACCCCCCCCCCCCTTTTTTTTTTAACTCTGATTTTGTGTAACCTCAATTCTGAAATTAAAAACAGTTTATCTATCTCATTTGCATTGTATACTTCAGTTTATTTTTGATGTATGCGTCTCAGTTCCAACCCAAGGAAATAGGATACTAATAAAAGATCAAACAAAGATCCGCCCCCTTTCTTTCTAGGGGAAGGAATGAATAATCTTTTTTTCTTCGTATTTTACTTTACCCATTGAAAAAAAAAACAAAATAAAAAAAGAAAATAGTGAATTTATTGGACTATTAGATCTTTTTTTTCTAGAGGGACCAGACCAATCTTTATTGCACTTCTCTGTCTTCCAAGAAGATTAGATCATCACAAAAATTTCGCTTAGAACTTAATTCGTTTCTTTTTTCACTTCACGCCTAATCTACTGTTTGGATCTGTGACCAACGCAAGACCGGTCAGATAATACCCATCAGATGATTGTATAGGGAGGATGGTAGGTTATAGAAAAGAAAAGGTGGAAATGAGAAATTCCATGGGATTCTTGATTGGATCAGGAATCTCATTTTGGATTCGATATGGATAAAAGATCTTCCTATGTTATACTATTCAATTCTCGACAACGAATCCCCTTTAATAAATTAGATATTGTTATTCATGATATTGATCCCACTCAGTATCATCGGGATGCACTTCATTCCATGGAATTTTTATAAGAAAGACTTATTATCTCTATGGGATTAGATCCCGAGTTATTGCGAAACAAAAAAACGATGAGATTATGGAAGTCAATATTCTTGCATTTATTGCTACTGCGTTGTTTATTCTAGTTCCTACTGCTTTTTTACTTATCATCTACGTAAAAACAGTCAGTCAAAATGATTAATTTGACTGAAGTTTGACTTATTAGTTTAGTTCTTATCAATGATTGAGGAAATGAAAGGGATTTCAATCCCAAGTCTTAAATGAAATGCGTGGATTGGAGTCAGCAGTATATGGGATGAGATAGTATGGTAGAAAGAACTATATGAACCTTTCTATCATATTATCTATTCTTAATAGAAGGTTGTATAAAGATATGTGCTTGATATGGATTAATCTATCAATTTACATATGATCTGTTTAGGTGTAAATCAATTTACATATGATCTGTTTAGATGTAAATAGTACTCCAATTCTATTTCCTCGATAGATCCATTTTGATAGATTCTGATCGATCTAAAATAATCGAGGGTCAACTCTTCTAATTCCTAGGTTTTTGATTATTTTCAATATGGATTGGATCCCGAGACCCATCGAAAGAATCAATGGGTAAAGAATAGTATGACATACATTATAGAAATAGAAAAGGAAAAGGAAATAACCAAGTGATTTTTTTTAGCATTCCAAACCAAAGAAGTAATTGATTCAGCTGTTAACGGATGATCCAAGGGGTTCCTTCGGTAGTCACTTCTTCGGAGTTGGAAAGGGAGTAGTAGACCCCACCGATTTTTCATGCTCGAACCATGACATGAGGTAAGTTGATAAGGCATAAATAAGATTCCTAGGAATCTAATAAGGTAAGCGCCTGCGGATCGACCAACGTCAGCAAGATTTTCTTATATTATGCGTAGTACCTCTTTTCTTTGGACAACCACCATGTCTATATGTCTTCCAGTGGAAAATATGTCTCCACATAATAGCAGAGCGGCTTCCCCTTTCCTTTGAACAGTAAAGGGGAAACAAAAAAAGGGGGGTTGGTTGCTCTTCATTGTAATATCCATAATTCTGGTAAGAGTTGGTTTATCAAAATAGAATTTTTAGGAAGAATTCGGTTGGAAATTCTTTCCATTTTCTATTATGTGCATTTCAGTTTGGAAATACGAAGATGGGAATCAAATCTCAAATCGTTGAAATCTTTGTTTGATTGAATTGAAAGGTTCTTATTCATATATTACTGGATTCTGGTAGAATTTTGGAAATGAAGACTCTTTTTCTTTTTTATTTTTAGCTTCGCAGAAAACGATCTATTAAACAATTGATACAATTCAATTACTCAACTCAATGAGTAGTACTCCTAGAGTCCACTTCTTCCCCATACTACGAGTGAAAGGGAAAATGTAAAGACTACCATTAAAGCAGCCCAAGCGAGACTTACTATATCCATGTGAATTCTGTCCCCTATCTCTATGAATATGAAAAAAAAAAAATAATTTCATTATTGATCATTAATAATAGTGGAATCAATGGTGCAGAGTCAAAATGGGACTCTGACCTAATGTTATTGATAAACAAATTCAATGAATACACTCGTAACAAGTTCCTATCTAATTTCTGGTAGAATTGGGAAGTATTAATCACAAGCAAGATACACAGTTACCCCCTTGAAACTTCCAAGAGAATCTTATTAATGGAACATGTAGGAATAGTAAGACCTATTCTTTGTTACCTTCCATAAGAAAAAAGAAAAAATAGATAATATCAAGATAGAATCTATCACATATCTCTATCTCACATCTAAGCCTTACCCTTTCTCTTTCTGTGAAACAATAGGGAGACACCCTATTACATTCTTGGCGGGGTTACCAAAAAGAAAGAATTCTTTCTTTTTCAACTTTCTTATATCTTATATAAGAGCCAATCGCCTATACAATATTGATTGAATGCCCCTGAGCGCTCAGAGACTCTTGTGAGTCTGGATACAAAGCATTTTCAATCCTTTCCACAACTCCTAATCGGATTCCCCTTCAGTCTATCCAATCGAATTCAAGTCTTAGTCAGTGGGCGCTATAACTTATAACTATACTAGTAGGGTAGATAATTAGGAATTTTTGATAGTCCTTTCTTCCTATAATTGGTCCCTCCTTGGCTTGGATCCTGGGAGCAAGAATTTAAAGTCCTTTAGAAACTTTCCTTTGGATCCTCGGATTTCCGG